AGTTTGGGCAGCAAATGGCGTCCCTCTTCTTGTGCCCCTGAATCCACAAGTGCCCGCGGAGGACCAAGAGATCACCCGGCCTCGTACATCTGTAACGGTCACAATAGTATTGTTGAAACTTGCTTGGACATGAATAACTCCCTTAGGAATTTTACGTGCATTTTTACGTGAACTAATACGTCCATTTTTGTGGGAGCCAATTCTTGGTAAAAGTTTTGCCATATTTTATCATCTCAAAAACGAAGTCTGAGGTTTATGGATTTATCCATTTTGTGTCAAAGTAGATTATTTGTATATTGGATCCTTTAGAGAGTCTCCGCTTAGAAAAATTATCCTTGTCTTTGTTTATGTCTCGGGTTGGGGCAAATTATTATAATTCGTCCCCGTCGACGTATTAGTCGACATTTTTCACAAATTTTACGAGTGGAAGCCCTTATCTTCATATTTTTCATTCCTTAATTTTGAGTATACATATTTTGTGAAGAAAATAAGTTTCGTTAAATTTTAAAATCATAAATTGTATTCCTATAAAAAAAAAAAATAAAAGGAATGTTGAAGTTGAAAAAATTACCTAATCATTCGAATCTTTGTTGGGGAGTCTATAAATTAGACGTTTTCTGGTCGAATCATAAGCACTTACTTATATTTTGACTCTATCTCCTGGTGGTATACGTATGAAAACACGTCGGGTCTTTTCTGAAGCATAACCTAAAACCAGATCTTCATTATCTAAATGAATCTGTAACATATTATTGGAAAGTTATTAAGAAATTAAACCTTTCTGAATCCTTTTTTTTTATCTAAAAGTCTCTTGAAATATCAGCTAATCTAATGTAGGAGGAATGATATTAGAAATCTGTTCTTTCTTTTTTTTTTTCACAAATAGGGGAAGTCCGGATACAATTTGGATATCAAAAAGATTACCATATATAACACAAGATTTCTCCACCGATTCCTTCTAGTCGAGCCTCTCGGTCTGTCATTATACCCCGAGAAGTAGAAAGAATTACAATCCCTATCCCACCTAAAATTCTCGGAATTTGTTGATAGTTAGAATAGATTCGTAGACCAGGGCGACTGATGCGTTTTAAATTTAGACTAGTTCTACATGGTCCTTTCCTATTTCTTCTATGGCGTAGGGTTAAAGCAAAAAAAAAATTTTTGCCTTCCTGATGTTTTCTCACATTTTCAATAAAACCTTCTCGTAAAAGTATTTTAATAATGTTTTCGGTGATGTTAGTAGATGCTATTCGAACGGTTCCTTTTCTATCCATGTCCGCATTTCGTATAGAGGTTATTATGTCAGCAATAGTGTCCCTACTCATGATAAACAAAAATTTTTGTTGCCTCATAATTTTGATATAATCAACATACTTTGTTTTCGTTTTTTTTTCGTTTTATGAATTAATTCTTTTATTTTTATTAATTTTTAATAAATTTTATTTTTATTAAAGGTATATGCGTGAAACACAATCTATTAATTAATTTTAATTTAATTGATTTCGTTCAAATATAAATATTATAAATCATGGTTTATATCTCATCTTATAATGCTCTTATAATGCTTTATTTCTTTATCTTATAATACTTCAGGTGCTAATGAAACTATTTTAGTGAAATTTAAATGTCTCAATTCCCGCGCGATTGCACCAAAAATTCGAGTTCCCTTTGGATTTCCTTCTTGGTCAATCACAACTGCAGCGTTGTCATCATATCGTATTATCATACCGTTGTCGCGTTTGAGTTCTTTAGAAGTACGCACAATTACAGCTCTGATCACTTCGGATCTTTCTAGAGGTGAATTGGGGACTGCTTCCTTGATCACAGCAATAATAACATCGCCAATATGAGCGTATCGGCGATTACTAGTTCCTATGATTCGAATACACATCAATTCTCGAGCTCCGCTATTATCTGCTACATTCAAACGGGTCTGAGATTGGATCATATTCTTTTTTGAATCTGTTATTTCAATGGAAAGGGGCAAAAAAAAGAAATATTGTTTGTCCAAAAGAAAAAAAAAAAAGAAATTTGCGAAATTTTTCCTAACAAAGGCCTTTTTCTTTTAGTTCTGTATTCCTATCCCAAAATAATGAATTGAGTTCGTATAGGCATTTTGGACGCTGCTATTGAAATAGCCTTTCTGGCTATATTTTCTGCTACCCCGCCCATTTCATAAATCATTCTACCCGGTTTAACGACAGCTACCCAATATTCGGGAGATCCCTTCCCCGAACCCATACGTGTTTCCGAGGGTCTTAGGGTAACTGGTTTGTCGGGAAAGATACGTACCCATATTTTTCCACCGCGGCGTACATTTCGTGTCATTGCCCGGCGCCCTGCTTCTATTTGTTTAGACGTAATCCAAGCGGGTTCAAGTGCCTGAAGAGCATATCTACCGAAACAAATACGATTACCTCGATAAGATATTCCTTTCATTCTTCCTCTATGTTGTTTACGGAATCTGGTTCTTTTGGGGTTATAGTTGATGGTTGTTTCGCAATTCCATCTCTACTGCAGAACCGGACATGAGAGTTTCTTCTCATCCAGCTCCTCGCGAATGAAATGATTATGATTAAAAAGAAAATATACATGCAGTTGATGAATAATATACTGAATCCTGGGATTCCTTGATATTGATATTTCACCTAATCTATTTATTAGATTAGAAATTTGTATATTAGATTAGAAATTATGTATTTTATTTCTATTAGAAATTCATATAGAAATTCATAGATAATTATTTCTATTTTTAGTTTTAGTCTATTTTTAGATATTGTTTAGATAATGTTCTTTTAATGTTATAACGAATCTGTATTTATTATGATTATTAGATCAGATCGCTTAAAATTTAGAAATCTAGATCGCTTAAAATTTAGAAATCTAATAATATGAAAATCTTCGCGGGCGAAAATGGACTCTTTCAATAATTACTTCATTTGTAGGGTTAACCCATAATCTCTCAGAATAAATGGATTGTCTCTTGGTTCGTTTCGCCATCCCACCCAATAAATCATTAAGATTCGTTTTCAATAAAATCTTATGTATTCATAGGTTCCATCGTTCCCATCGCTTTTCGATTAATGGTTAGGTCTTAATTATACAACGGAGCCCCTAATGAATTTGTTTTTGAATCAATGCTCTTAGTCTTTATTGGCCCGAGGCTCTTGATTTTTTTGTTCTATGAACGGATTCATTTAATTAAGGATCAATCGATATTGATGCTTTATTACATTGGCTTTTATGATATGATCTATAGACCTTGCACATATTGGAATCCTCTATCATTGATATTCTTTTTCTCTCTTTCTCTCATCCTTCCATTTATCTGCATAATTTTCTATTTTGCTTTACAATTATAATCAGATTGGTTTTTAGTTTATTTATGCAAAAAAGATTTCGATTGCTACAATGAAATGACCAATATATTCTATCTTGACTTTGACTGCTTTTTTTGATATAGATCCAGATAATGTGAAGCGATGAGTTGTTTATAAATTCTATATTTATACTTATTAATTCATTAGTTCATAGTATGCATTGGTCTGTTTTTTTTTTAATCTTGACCTTTGAAAAACCAACGAGTCACACGCTAAGCATAGCATATTAAATAATCAATCGAATTTTTTATTTTATTCAACCTTATAGAATTTGTCATTTTTTGTTCTATCAATGAATAGAATGTGAAGATATAGAATTTGTCATTTTTTGTTCTATCAATGAATAGAATGTGAAGATAAGAGTTTACTATTCCTCGTCTACAAATATCCAAATTTTTATACCTAATACCCCATAAATAGTTCTAACTGTATAAGAACAATAATCAATTTTAGCTCGAAGAGTTTGTAGAGGAACCCTGCCCTCTCTAACCCATTCGGCGCGTGCAATTTCTTTTCCATCAAGACGTCCTGCAATTTGTACTTGAATTCCTTTTGTATTGCTCTGCTCAGTTAATTCAATAGCCTTTTTCATTGCTTTGCGAAATGAAACTCTATTTTTTAATTGTCCGGCTATAAATTCTGCAAGAATATTCGGGTGCATGTAAGGGTTCTCAATTCTTGTAATAAAAATGTTGAGTTTTCGGTTCATACAATTAAGTTCTTTTTGTATATTTATCTGTAATTCTTCGATTCTTTTAGGTTTACCTTCTATTAATAGTTTTGGGAATCCTAAATAGATTATAACTTGAATCACATCGATTCGTTTTTGAATCTCTATATGTGAAATTCCTTCAACACCAGAAGAAATTTTCATATTTTTTTGTACATAATTTTTGATACAATTTCTTATTTTTTGATCTTCTTCCAGACCCTCAAAAAAAATTTTTGGTTGTGCAAACCAAAGAGAATGATGATCTTGGGTTGTACCAAGTCTGAAACCAAGTGGATTTATTTTTTGTCCCATAATTCCTCACTAGTATATATCATCAAATGGCATATCTGTGTACTTTTTTTTATTTATCCTTATCCGTTTCGGTTTTTTTAAGTATATGTTGTATTCTTCATAGAAAATCTTCTTCATATTCTTCATATGATATATCCTCCAATACAATACTTATATGGCAAGTTGGTCTTTTTATCAGAGAACTTCGTCCTCGAGCCCGAGGTTTTAATTTTTTCATAGTAGTGCCTTCGTTGACTTCGACTTTACTAATGAATAAACTTCCTTCATTTAAATCCATATTGTGACTAGCATTGGCTGCTGCAGAATAAACCAATTTAAAAATGGGATAACATGCTCGATAAGGCATGAGTTCGAGTATCATAAGTGTTTCCTCATAGGAACGTCCACGAATCTGATCAATTATTCTTCGCGCTTTGTGAGCAGACATACATATATATTGCCCTAAGGCGGATGCTTGATGTGGGTTCTTTTTTCTCTTCTTTACCACAGGGTTTTTTCTCTTCTTTATCAGAATCATAGGGTTTCCCTCTTCTTTATCAGAATCATAGGGTTTCCCTCTTACTCTTAAAATTAAATAAAATATAAAAATAAATATA